AACTTAATTAAATTAGTAGATTGCGAACATATAGTATTTATAAACCTATCAAAGATAGAATAAAAAAGGGGAATAACTTAATTTCCTTTTCCTGCTTTCCCGGCCGGCACAATATTTTTTATCAGTAGATCTATCATTAAAATTTTGTCTATACTAAATCGAAGTTTTTTTTTATTTATTTTTATTTAGTATTTCATCAAAATTCAAATAAAAATAAATAAAACTACAAAAAGTAACTACTATATATACTACTATTATATTTATATTATTAATTAATAGTATATATATATAAACAGTAATATATATATGTAAACTAAGAATAGGAATTTTTAACGAATGGAATAAAGAAGGACAAGATCGACACAAGAAAAGGAATTTTAGACATCCTTTTCTTGTGTCGAAGACTAGTAAGACATAAAATACTCCCTAAATACTCCCTATAGTCCCTAAAATTTGTTGTTTCGCCGATTTATGGTTCCCCTTTTTTATGCGCTTGCTTTCCTTATTTTAGTATCTAGTCAAATTTTTCCATTCTAATAGAAAAACTCTTGATTATTGATACATTTTATCAATTTCAATTGGTCAATAACGACAGAGTTACATCACACCCCTTTCCCACTTTTCAAATTTGTATTTAAAAATAAAGAAGGGGGGGGGGGGTAAAGTGAATTCTTCTCAATATACATACTAGATTTAGGACTATGATACAAGTAATTCCTGACACCTGGTCAAAAAGGAATAGAAAATTGAAAGAGAGACAAAAGGCTTTTCATAATTTTTTTGGTTCTTTTTTACGAATTTGATAAAGCTAAATAGACAGATCTAAAAATTCATTTCGGATAATTGAACCTTCTCAAACTGTTTCTTTTTAAGAACCAAAAAAATTTGTGCCAAAACAACCGATGCTAAGAAGAACAAAAGGCCTTGGACACGTAATGGATCTTGAAGTACTATTTCCGCATCCCCCTGACCAAACCCACCCACATTAGGATTACTTGTTAATGGTTGATCGAGTTTAATGGATTCGCCCTCTGAAACAAGAAGTTCTAGGCCTCGAGGGATAATATCAATCACTTGGCGTTCATTCGATGGATCCACTATGGTTATTTCGTATCCCCCCTTTTCTTTTCGTACAATTTTGCTTATTATCCCTCCTGCCGTAGCGTTATAAACTGTATTGTTACTTTTGCTACCATCAGGATAAATCTGACCCCTTCCCCTGTTTCCACCTACGTATATAGGATATTTTAAGAAGTAAACATCTTTATTAGTAGCAGGGTCTGGGGCAAGAATAGGAAAGGTTATTTCACTATATTTTTGACCAGGAACAGGACCTATTACAAGAATATTTTTTTTATTGGGGCGATAATTCTGAAAAGATAGATTTCCTATCTTTTCTTTCATCTCGGGTGAAATACGATCGGGGGGGGCTAATTCAAACCCCTCTGGTAAAATAAGAACAGCTCCCACATTCAAAGCTCCTTTTTTACCATTAGCTAGAACTTGTTTTAGTTGCATATCATAAGGAATTTTAACAACTGCTTCAAATACAGTATCAGGAAGTACAGCTTGTGGAACCTCAATATCCACGGGCTTACTAGCTAAATGGCAATTGGCACATACAATACGCCCAGTCGCCTCTCGTGGATTTTCATAATTCTGCTGGGCAAAAATCGGATATGCACTTGAAATGGATGCCCGAGTTATTATATATATGATGAGTGAGACAGATATGGAGCGAGTAATCTCTTCCCTTATCCAAGAAAAGGTATTTCTAGTTTGCATGGTCCAATCATTTATCCCGAAAATTTCTACAATAAAGTTAGGTAGGTCAATAATATACGTCCCTAGCCACAATTCTGCTATTTACATTTACTGACAAAATAAAATTTTTTTTTTGAAATATACAAGGAATCCCTCATGGGTAAAAAGAGTAAAGTAAATACGACTTTGATTTGGTTATGCTGGATAATATAAGGTAAGAAAAAGTCTAATTGGATCAGTTAATCGTTTTTTAGTCATTTATTGCATGATAAATTACTACAAGTGACGGAGATACACGATTTAAATAACGAAAGATCCAATATTTAAAAATTGTATCAAGAATGACTGGAAAGGTAGAAACTAGACCAGATAAAATTTGTTCATAATGAGCAAACCCAAAATCTTTGTAAATATAACCAATCATTAGTTCCCAACCGTGAGGCGAATGGAATCCGATACATAAATCAGTTAATAAAAGAATCGAAAAAGCTTTAATTGTATCACTTAAATTATATAGGAATTCTTGAACCCAAGAATTCAGAATAAAAAGCTTCTCCTTACCCCAAAAGGAATAACCACTTAGAATAACGAAAGATATTAGATTTGTCGAGAAGTGCAAGATTGTATGGATATGATACTCATTGTGTATCTTGATGAATTGGATCGTTTCTTTGTGGATTCCTAGACGAAATTGTTGTAAATCGGTTTCTGGGTATTCCTTTATCATTTCATCCAGCTGGAATAGGTCTTCGAATTGTATGAATTTTTCTAGAACACTTTTTTCTTTAATATCATTCAAAAAAGTTTCGCATTGTCTAGTATTCCACCAATTAGTAATCCAAATTTTCAAACTTTTATTACAGCAGAGAGAGATCACCCAGGGAAAAAAGACTATAGATGTAAAATAAAAAAAAGGAATGAATGCTTTCTTTTTTGCCATTTTGAATCTGTGAATTGTTAATGAACCCACTGCATTTGTTTATTCTATTAGATCTAATATTTCAATCGAGCATGAGTTTCTATTCGAATTCGAATAGAATGTATTGAGCCGATTAATCCATTTTCTCTTTTTCTTTTGATTAAATACTTAGTCTTTGCTTTGAATCTAGAAAAAAATTGGATTTCCGGGATGGTATTCCCCCTTTTTTCGATCAATACTAAAAGATAAAAGAACTTTTTCAAATTTTTTAAATAAAAAAATATTATTCGAATTTTGAGACGAAGAAACTTCCTTTCTTTTCTATCAAATATATAAAAAAAAATGAGCATAAAAGAATGGATGAATGTTCAATTGAAAAAAAAAAAGAAAGAAATTCTTTAGTTTTTTCTTCTTACTGCCAAAGCATTTAGTTAGTATGTTAAAAAGAACTCATTTCAAAATACTTCAATTGGTACACGCAAGAAGTAAGCCAATTCAGCAGCTTTTTGCTCAATTTCTCGTGTAGTAAAATTCTCATCAGTACGAATTAAAGGAATAGCCCCTTGACCTCGAATTTCCATATAAAGGACACGTCGAGCAGAAACACCCTCTTTAACTTCTATTCTGATGGACTGAATATCTTTCATAAGGAATCGTAAAAAGATGCGACGACTTTTTCCAGGAAATCCCCAACGAAAAATACGCACTATTCCTTCTTTTCGGTCGAAAAGATCATAACCACTACCCACATTCCACAAAATAGTGCACCACAAATAGCAACTAATAAAGAGACCTGCGATCCCATAGAAAGACATCACAATCCCTTGGGGAAAAAAAATGATTTGCTGAGACGCAAATAACGATATAAAATTTCTACCAAGATAACTGGAAGTTCCAACCAATAAGAATCCTAATGAACCTAAAAATAGGATAAAGGCCCAGCAGAAATTACTTGTTTTTCGAGACCCCGTTATAAATTCTATCCATATAGATTCTGATCGCCAACTCATATATATTAGATCCAGTTATACAATTTTTTGGAATTGAGAAAATATGACTTTCCTTTTTTTGTTTTCAAAGTAACTCTCATCAACTATTTTGTTGTGAACCTTTACCTTAGGAGTAATTAATCGAATTGTTTCTATCTAAAATAATAACATCTCCTTCCTTTATATGATCCCCTATAACTATGATACAAATAAATAGACTTGAATTTCGTACATCGACCCGATGATGATACATTTTTCCAAAGAGCACAAAGTTATTTACCCATATAATACGTTTACACATGCATAAGAGGTTTTTTTAGTTATGTTTGTAGGAATCTACGTGTTATACAATATTCTACCAAAAGGGTCTTATCGAATCGAAGTTTTTAAAATAAAAAAAGGAGTGATACGATTAGGTCTCATCCGATCTAAAAAATCTTATTTTTTTGAATATGAAGAAATAAAGAAGCCATTGCAAGTGCCGGAAAGACTAGGCCTACTAAAGGCACAAAAATGGAGGGTAAGTTATTGAAAGTTGTCATAAAAAGGGTACCTCAATTTAATATTTGTACCTGTTATTGTTATATTCTGAATTCTAAAGATATCTTAGAATATCTGGTATTTTGATTATTTCTATTATATAGAATATATAATTATTATTAAGTATCTTTAGTATCTTTAAGTAAATATATATCGAATACTAATATAGAACCTAATAGAAATATATAATATAGAACCTAATAGAAATATATAGAATAGAATAGAACCTAATAGAAATAGAATACAAAATAGGTACAAGAAACGCCAAACTAAATCAATGGACTTATTAATCTTTCAAAAAAAAAATAGATGTATCATAATCCCCTTGTTAGATTTCTTATTCTTTTTGTTCTTTTTGGCTTCTATTCTACTGCTATTCAATAGTCATTAGAAAATTTTATTCCATTACAAATTTCTACAAAATTGATTGGAATCTGATCCAACAACAGGGAATTTTCGGGAAATGCAAAAAGATGGAAGGCTCTCTATAGATCTGTATATATCTCTATTTGAAATTTGAATTTGTATTTGAATTATCTATACATATGTAAGCAAGAGCAGAAAATGCATTTTTCAGGGCTTTCGTTTAATTCTGATAAACTAACTGTTCTATTTGATTTCAGTTTTGTTCAAAGGAAAAAAAGCATGGAGCTGAAATAACTCACTCACAACACCTTTTAAAGGATTACGTGGTACAATTGCATCCAACAAGCCCTTACGCAATAAAGATTCAGCCGCTTGTGAACCTTCAGGCACGGCTTTTTTCAATGTTTGTTCAATTACTCTTT